GATTGTATCATTAACTATTTCTTTTTTTTTGGTATGAGGAACTTATCATGAATCCACTGATTTCTGCTGCTTCCGTTATTGCTGCTGGACTGGCCGTAGGGCTTGCTTCTATCGGACCTGGGGTTGGTCAAGGGACTGCTGCGGGTCAAGCCGTAGAGGGTATCGCAAGACAGCCCGAGGCAGAGGGAAAAATACGAGGTACTCTTTTGCTTAGTCTAGCTTTTATGGAAGCTTTAACGATTTATGGGTTGGTTGTAGCATTAGCACTTTTATTTGCGAATCCTTTTGTTTAAATCTTCGAAATAAGCAAGGTATGTATTTTTCCTCTTTTATTGCCTTATGTTTTTTCAAATTGGACCGAGATGTCACTTCTAGAAGTCCTTATTCGTTGAGGGCTGATTTAGAGATTGAGGAATTAGCATACCGCTCTGCTTCCCCTTCGTAGTCCGAGGAAACTCTTTTTATTTTTATGGGGGTCTTGCAACAATCCCGGGGTAGTTCATAAAAGGAGATTATATGAAAAATGTAACCGATTCTTTCCTTTCTTTAGGCCACTGGCCATTTGCCAGGAGTTTCGGATTTAATACCGATATTTTAGCAACAAATCCAATAAATCTAAGTGTAGTGATTGGTGTATTGATCTTTTTTGGAAAGGGAGTGTGTGTGAGTTGTTTATTTCAAGAATAGGCTGGATCTGATCAGCTGTACCCCTTTCTGTTCTAACTAGAAAAGAGGGGTGCATGATCTCACGAATTACTTCTTAAGAAATTCTATGTAAGAACCACAGCATTTCGTGATTAATTGGCAAATCCACTTTGATTCTCTAGTAACCAATAATATGGGGGCTGTTAAGATGGTTAAAGCAAACCGTTTGAAGTCTAGGTACAGCATGGTACTCTTTCTACCGCGTGGTTTGAAACCAAATATTTTATCGATATAGAGCACTCATCTCTCTAAAATGATTTGAACCACAACCACCTGTTATAAATTTGAAAAGGGGATATTTTCCCTCTTTTATCCAACGCTGAATGGACGACCTGCGCCTTGTATAATTAAGTAAAATAAAAAAGAATTTTTGGATTTGAACTGAAGAAAAAAAAGAAACAACTTTGCTGGCGTTTTTATTTTGTCAGAAGAGTCCTCCTAGTATTTTAGTCTTGCATTTTTAGATTTTGAATTTAAAGAAGAGAGGATAGGCTCATTACATTCCTAAAAAACTATGGGAATTTGCCCAAATAATTGAGCGTGAGAGCCAAATGACTCGAAAGACTCATGTTTGGTTCGGGAAGGGATTGTGGAAGTTTGAAAATGAACGAAAAGATAATCTACTTTCATTAAATGATTTATTAGATAATCGAAAACAAAGGATCTTGAATACTATTCGAAATTCAGAAGAACTGCGTAGGGGGTCTATTGAACAGCTTGAAAGAGCTCGAGCCCGATTACGCGAAGTGGAAACAGAAGCGGATCAGTTTCGGGTGAATGGATACTCTGAGATAGAGCAAGAAAAGTGGAATTTGATAAATTCCACTTATAAAACTTTGGAACAATTAGAAAATTACAAAAACGAAACGCTTCAGTTTGAACAGCAGAGGGCGATTAATGAAGTCCGACAACGGGTTTTCCAACAAGCCTTACAAGGAGCTCTAGGAACTCTGAATAGTTGTTTGGACAATGAATTACATTTACGTACCATTAGTGCCAATATTGGCATGTTGGGGTCGATGAAAGAAATAACGGATTAGTCTTTCTGCTATAGGCATTATCTTTTTTTCTTTTCAAAAAAGAATTAAGAAAACCTCATGGTAACCATTCGAGCCGACGAGATTAGTAATATTATCCGTGAACGTATTGAACAATATAATAGAGAAGTCAAGATTGTAAATACCGGTACCGTACTTCAAGTGGGCGATGGTATTGCTCGTATTCATGGTCTTGATGAGGTAATGGCGGGTGAATTAGTCGAGTTTGAAGAAGGTACAATAGGCATTGCTCTGAACTTGGAATCTAATAATGTTGGTGTTGTATTAATGGGTGATGGTTTAATGATACAAGAAGGAAGTTCTGTAAAAGCAACAGGAAGAATTGCTCAGATACCAGTGAGTGAGGCTTATTTGGGCCGTGTTGTAAATGCTCTGGCTAAACCTATTGATGGTAGAGGTGAAATTTCCGCTTCGGAGTCTCGATTAATTGAATCTCCTGCTCCAGGTATTATTTCTCGGCGTTCAGTCTACGAGCCTCTTCAAACCGGGCTTATTGCTATTGATTCGATGATCCCTATAGGGCGTGGTCAGCGAGAATTAATTATTGGAGATAGACAGACTGGTAAAACAGCAGTAGCCACGGATACGATTCTCAACCAACAAGGTCAAAATGTAATATGTGTTTATGTAGCTATTGGGCAAAAAGCATCTTCTGTGGCTCAGGTAGTAACCTCTTTAGAGGAGGGGGAGGCGATGAAATACACTATTGTGGTAATCGAACCAGCGGATTCCCCCGC